GCGTACAAGTTCCGGCCAGGATGATTGGGAAAGATCAAAGCAATTTGAACCGCTCACATCACAGTAGTAGTAGCGTAAAGGCCGTAAGCCGGGGGGCGGCCATAACATAAAGCTATTACTTTCACACCTCTCTCTCTTTTTAGATATCTAAAAAGAGAGAGATCCGCTGCGTGAGCAACCCGACTGTGCGTTACATGTGCTCTACAGGCTGCACTCCATCTTTCTTCCCCCTTTTTCTTTTGATTTGGAAGACGGGCGTTGCATTTGGTTCGAAAGGCATGGTTTTCAGTATGTCTCCAGACAGGCCCCCCACTAGTCCGGCTAGCTAGTGAGTGGTTCTTTCGGGCGGGAAGCAGGCCGGGCCCTACGGGCGGGCATCTCCCGCAACGCAAGCAGCATTGTTCGCCACCACCCGAGAAGCAAAAGATTATAGAGTCCAGGCTGAAAATACATGCATAGATAGTGGTCTAATGACAAGGCCGACGACGGAAGCTCGGGACGGAGCCGTATGATGCGGAAGTCTCACGTACGGTTCCCTGAGAAGGGAGTGGCTACCTACTGGAGCTTCGACCAATCACCACCGGTCAATTCCGCTTTGGGGCCACCCCTTACTCTACCATTATTATAGGGGTATGGGGTTCGAGACAAAGAAAGATCAAGGCAGCATATCAGCTTTTCCTTTATACTTTACTTGGATCTGTTTTTATGCTATTAGCTATTCTGTTGATTCTTTTCCAAACAGGAACCACCGATTTACAAATTTTATTAACCACAGAATTTAGTGAGCGGCGCCAAATCTTTCTATGGATTGCTTTTTTCGCCTCTTTCGCCGTCAAAGTGCCTATGGTACCAGTTCATATTTGGTTACCCGAAGCTCATGTAGAGGCACCTACGGCAGGATCCGTCATCTTGGCGGGAATTCTTTTAAAATTGGGAACCTATGGCTTTTTAAGATTTTCAATACCCATGTTTCCTGAAGCGACACTTTGTTTCACTCCTTTCATTTATACTTTAAGCGCGATTGCTATAATATATACTTCCTTGACCACTTTAAGACAGATCGATCTTAAGAAGATCATTGCTTACTCCTCAGTAGCTCATATGAATCTGGTGACTATTGGTATGTTTAGTCTGAACATACAGGGAATTGGAGGTAGCATTCTACTGATGTTAAGTCATGGACTGGTTTCTTCAGCCCTTTTTCTATGTGTTGGTGTTCTATATGACCGACATAAGACTCGACTTGTTAGATATTACGGAGGTTTAGTGAGCACCATGCCGAATTTCTCTACCATTTTCTTCTTTTTCACTTTGGCCAATATGAGTTTACCTGGTACTAGCAGCTTTATCGGGGAATTTCTCATCTTAGTAGGAGCTTTCCAAAGAAATAGCTTAGTAGCCACATTAGCAGCGCTTGGGATGATTTTAGGCGCGGCGTATTCCCTTTGGCTATATAATCGTGTGGTTTCTGGGAATTTCAAACCGGATTTCCTCCATAAATTCTCCGATCTAAATGGTAGAGAAGTTTTCATATTTATACCTTTTCTTGTTGGAGTTGTTTGGATGGGTGTTTACCCCAAAGTGTTCCCGGACTGCATGCATACATCCGTAAGTAACTTAGTGCAACATGGAAAATTTCATTGAGAGGAATCAGCAAAGAAAAGAAAAAGGGTCAACATCTTAATGTGTATTTGAGAGATTGTCCTCGGGCTGAGGAGTGCCCACATCTAAATAAAGTATGAAAAAAATTAGAAAAATAAGCGAGAACTTCTTTTTCATTTTGGCAAAAAAAAGAAAGCTAAATATAGGAATTTTTTTTTTTTTTTGGGGGGGGGGTGGTCCACCGACAGGGGCAACTGCCAGCAATTGAAAGAAAGTTGCGAACAGACAAAATGAGGATGTTTGACACCTCGATTGTCCCGAAGCCCTCTCATGCGAATTAAATCAACTTAGTCAATGTTTTGTCCGATTTTACTGAAGGCAAAAAGAGCCTTCAATTGTCCGGCACCTTCGCGCGCATATGTACATTCCGTCGTTAAAGTGCTCCTACCTTTACTTTTCAAGGAGAAGCGGTTGAGAGCAATCGAGAAGAGCTACTCGACTCAAAGACGAGAGGAAGCGAGTGAAAAGAAAGGATAGGGGGAGGAAGATGACTATCTAAAGCCGATAGTCCAGTAGGTCCTTGTAAGGCGAGTGGAAGGAAGTGACTCGACCGATAGGTTGAGGAAGTCGGGCAGGTCTGGAGGTAGTGCCTCCTAAGAGATATGATAACTGCACCATTCAAGATCAATGCTTGCATCCGGAGATAGATGGACGAAAGCCCTTGAGGAACTGATTCTTATCTGGTTGTTCAAAGCCTGCCTACTTTTGATGACATGAGATTCAAGACCCCCCTTAAATAAAGTAAAGGCAGCTGATCCCGATTTCCTTGATCCTTCATCTGGCCGGGCTGTCGATAGAGTAAGCTGGATGTGCTAGTCGATCTTGTAACCCACGAAAGCTCAAGAAAGAGAATGTCCTCTCAAGGCCGGTCTTTCAAGCGCCTCCTTGAAAAATCACCTGACATTCCTCTAGTTAATCTGTCGCGGGGTAGGGAGGTCCCTCTCTAGTTCAGAACCTTTCTTCCAAAGCCTCCCCCGATTCCACTTTTGGCAGGCCATGGTGCGGATAAATGTGGGTTTTCTCCTGCTTATTCATTAGGGCGAGTGGATGTCAAGGGAGGGGATCATAGTCTTTCAACTCATCTGGAATATCACGGAGCAGCTTCGTGTCCCTGTTCCGGTCCCCGATGCAGCCCCGTCATCAGTAGCTAAAACCAAGGTCGGTCCTCCCCCATAAGGCCCCGGAAGTTTTATCTTATCGAGTGGACTTATCAGCATCACGCTTCAAAAAAAGTGTCCAACTCCGCGCGTGACTCGCATTGGCAACTTTATCCCACCCTACATCAGCCGGTGTGTGTGAGCTTCGCTCCTTATAGCTATAGCTCTACACCGCCGCCGGCCACTTTCTCCTCTACCGTATCCATTGATGGGATTTCTTCTCGACTGGCGTATTACGTACTCGGGCCAATCTACTACACGCTAATAATGGTCTTTTGGATTGAATATCCTACAAAAATGGAAAGTGGTTGGCCGTTCGATCGAGTCCATCCCTTGAAGTCGTACCCTCCCAGGATGCATGAGTCTTCCGCCGATTGACAGAAATGCCGATGAAGCAATTCCTCTCATCCCGATAAAGGGAGTCACCCGTGATTCGATAGTTCCATTTTCCGCTGATGCAGGCCTATTGGGCAGTCAAACCACTGTCTTCGTTCCTCACCCTCCTTCCAATCAAATCTATTCTAAGGTGCCCGGAGGCAGGGGAAACAAAGGAGGGATTGATCGACCAACTTGAACAGATCCATAACCTGGTTCCATCTGTCCTGAATGAGGGAATTAAGGCGGGTATAGTCGAACTGGTTGATTCTAAGGTGGGTGATAAGCAGCTGTATCCGTATCAAGCCTACCATCTCTTCTCACGAAAGTCTTTCCATCCCGTCTCCGTTTTGAAATATCTGTGGCCCTGCTTCAAAGCCCATCTACACACTCCAGCTGCCTCCTTTTGAGCTAGTCAAGCAGGCGTTGAACACGGACGGAGACTCTCCCGCCCCTTCGACAGCAATTCCTGCACTTGACGTCGGATCTCCTCATTCCCAAATGGGGATAAGCGAGAAGCCGCTTTGCAGGGTAGACTCACTCCTACCTGCAACTAAATCTGCTTCTATATCCTCCTCTTAGGGGGTAATCAAGCCGGAAGAGTGTTGCAGAAAGATCTGCACTTCCCCTTTACAACATAGGAGGGGGCCTCCTTCCTAAAAAAAAAGCCTTTCCGATTGCCTCAGCCCTTATCTCTTAAAGCTACGGCATCCCACCGATCCTCGGCTCTGCTAGTTGGCTTTGCTATCAAGGCATAGCATTCTATGGACTCTTCCTCCACGTCCAGAAATGCTATGCCAACACCTTTCTCCTTAGCCAACTCTGATGGCAATAACCGCGTTTGCTGTTAAAAGTCAACCGGTGTTCTCCCTACGCAGGTAACACCCTACTCGTATTACCATGGTCTTCCGAGTAGGATATGTAATACATAGGGACGACCTCACACCAGACGTCCTGCTTGAACTTCCCCAGCCCCAACTGATCCACCATCTCCGTGGACGCTATGTTATCCGAACTCCCAGCATCAATGATCATCTTTGCACTGTCCAATTCGGACATAGATTCGGAATACAGCCTTCCGTCTCCTCCTCCTTTCTGCTGGCGTTGGCTCACGTTGCCACACAATCTAACGACAGCGAAACTGTCTCCTCTCCTAAGCTTCAGAACCCCCGCAATGTTTCCGACTTTCGCTTACCTTTAGAGCTTCCCGGGCTCTAGGCTCCACAACGTGCACTCTTCCATCTTCAGCTGGTCTATTCTGCACTCCCCCAGCAGCATTCGTCCGTCTGAACATTGGGACAGTAACGAGAAAAATGCCCCACTCCTCCGCATTCATAAAAGTTACCGGATCTCCTCTGCAGCAAGCTCTGCTGGCCTCGCGCTCCAAACTGATGGCGTCTCGACGTTCTCCTTGAAGCCGTCCTGTCGCTCTCCCCCTTTAAGATAAGAAGTTTGTAAAAAGGCTCAAGTTTTTTGGCTTCCTATAATATAAACCCCTCCTAGGTTGTGGCAACTTTCTACTCCTCCTGAGCTGTCTTGTCGTAAAAAAAAGAAAATTGCTTCGAGCATCCGGCTTCACCACTGCTGCCTGCTCTCTCCTTCTTCGGCACTTCCCAGTCCAAAACAGACCTGATCTTCTCTTGATCCATCTGAATCACACCCTTGCTGATCCAATGGCCAAGAAATAGCACTTTAGTCCGAGTACCCTTTCACGTACAGCCTCTTTTCCTGCTACACGCGCAACACTGTACTCAGGGTTCCAAACCTCCAGTGAGTGACTATAAACGATTATGTCATCGAGGTTTT